ATAGCTATAGACTTCTCTTTTATTGCCGGTTCTATTCGGGATAGCGACAGCCCCGGGCGTGCTCTATCAAAAGAAAATTCCCATTCAATGCATGAAATGAAGTAGGATAATTTTATGATAATTCCTTATTGACAATATATCTAAATAATAGATATCTGTGTAACAATTTATGTTCTGGGGTTTACATAAACTCATATGTTTTGTTATAATTGAAATTGAGAAATATTTTTTGATTAAAAAATCAATACTGATTCGTTCTGTCTCAATTTGTATTTTGTCATTAGGAAAACACAATTTGAAATTCAAATTCCAGAATCGTTCATGAATTCGAAGTAAGGGGGCAATAGTCAATGGTTCTAATTTCTCGTCTGAAAAATACCCATTTGATTTCTCAATAGAAAAACGAGAGAATGTTTTTAGCATTGTGTATTTTCAGATACTATACAATCAATCATAAGGGATGGATCAAATCCAATCAAAAGGGGTCTTTCTTTTATTTTAGGAAATAAAGGATTAAGGAAAACAGAAGTCAAAATGCAAGTACAATAAAAATTCAGTAATCCGGGAAAAATTGCATCTATTCTATTTTGTATCATTTTGGCGGCATGGCCGAGTGGTAAGGCGGGGGACTGCAAATCCTTTTTCCCCAGTTCAAATCCGGGTGTCGCCTGAATCACCAAAAAAATCGAAATCATAATCGATTTATTGGATTGGTTTCTCAATAGTGTTTGGTAGAACCCCTTTTTGACTCTGCGACATTAATTCCACTATTATTAGTGAGGAATAATGAAAAAATTCCTTCGTATTTATAGAGATAGGGGACATAATGCACATGGATATAGTAAGTCTCGCTTGGGCTGCTTTAATGGTAGTCTTTACATTTTCCCTTTCACTCGTAGTGTGGGGAAGAAGTGGACTTTAGAAGTACTACTAATTGAGTTCAGGAATCAAACCGTATCGATTGTTTTATAGATCATTCTTTTGAACTATTTAAAATCAAATCTTTTCTTTGAATTTGGAATCCCATTGGATTCCAATGGAGTAATCTATGATAGGAATCATACTTTTTCAATCAAAGAGATATTTCATCGATTCCCATCTTTGTACTTCGAAAAGAAAGGGATTCAGATGATTGGAAATTTATTCCAACCTAAAATTCTTCCGAAATTTTCTATTTCAATCAATGGGAATGGGCTCTTACTATCTTTATAGATGGATACTAAGGAAGACCGGACCTTTTTTCTTTTTTTTTATTTCCCTTTTACTCTTCAAAAAAGAAGTCGTTTTGTTAAGCGTATACGCACTTTCTATGAGAAATGATATAGAGATAGTGGTTGTTTAAGGAGAGACTGGGCAATAAGAAAATCTTGCCTCGGGCGAGTTACATATCAGGCATTTACCCTTTGGTTTCTATTTTTAGAAAGGCGGTTTATGCTTTATCGACTTATTTCATATCACGGTTCTGACGTTAAAAATAGGCGAGTTTTCCCCTTCCTTATTAGTAAAAGGAAAGGAATTAGAATCCTACAGATAAGAATTATTTCAGATTGATCGGAACAAATAACAAATAGATGTAGGAAATTGGGTCTTATGTCAATTCCATACAATATATGGAATATATAGATATGGAATTAATATACACATATATGAAGAGAATATTGTAGATTGATATATAGAAACTTAAACCTTTATCTTTATTCTAGATTACAACTTTATAGACTAAGAGATAGATAGTATAAAAATGAATTTTTATACTATCTATCTCTTATAAAATTGCCGACTATAATTATAGTGCGCTCATTTCATTTAAGTTAAGACGTGAAATTGGAATCCCTTTCATTTGACTTTGTCCATTTTTGATAAGAACTTGGAAGGAAAGTTTTATTCAAATGAATTTTCAAATTCAATTGAATTAATCATTTTGACTGACTGTTTTTACGTAAATGATAAGTAGAAAAGCGGTAGGAACTAGAATGAATAGTGCAGTAGCAATAAATGCAAGAATATTGACTTCCATAATCTCATCGGTTTTTTACTTCGCAATAACTCGGGATTTAATCCCCTAGAGATGATAAATCTTTTGTCTATCGTCTGTAAATTCAATGAATGAATTACCTCTTGATGATCTTGAACCGGATCACTATCATGAATAACAATATCTGATCTATCAAATCAACCCGTTGTCAAGACTTGAATAGTATAACATAGGAAGTTCTTTTATCCATACCGAATTCCAATTTTGATTCCTGACTCAATTACTCAAAATTTTTATTTATCATCCGTTTCCTTGTTTTTTCTATAACCCACCTTGCGTCTTCCTTGGACAATCTTCTGATGAAGGATCATCAGATTGCCTTTCCACTTCAATTAATTACATAGTTCCAAACCTAACAAACAATAAAAGCGAAATGGAAAAATAGGAAAGCAAAAAGAAATCAAGACTTCTTTTTGCTTTGGGAATGAAAGTATATCCCTCGACACTCTTTACTGGTTCATAGAA